ACAGACTCCTTCTCTGTACTACCAATAGGATCAATTCGAACAAGTCACACACTCATATTCCGGAAATACAGAAAAAAAGAAATTCCACGATCGAACTACCAATAAAGAGATAATGGGATAAAAATACGAAACCAAAATACTTTACTTTGTATTCGTATTAAAAATCTAAGAATTGACCTTTCTTGTAAGAATCTAATTCATTGAGATTTCATCCAGTAAAACGGAAGAATTATAAATTTCTAAAATAATAGATAGGAATACTGCAAATAGAGCCATTGCAACACCCATCAATGGAGTGGTTCCCCATCCAGGAGCTACCTTACCATATTCTGAATTCAATGGTTTTAATAAACTACCTACAGCAGTTTGTCTTGGTCCCGATCTAGAACCGCCCTCAACGCTTTGTGTAGCCATAAATCCTCTTCTTTTTTATTCATTGAGATCTGTTGACTTTGTATACCATTCCGTTGTAAATAAACGATCTTATCATAGATCCATAGAGCCGTGGTAGTCTTTGAAATTATATAATAATGGAAACAGCAACCCTAGTCGCCATCTCTATATCTGGTTTACTTGTAAGTTTTACTGGGTATGCCTTATATACTGCTTTTGGGCAACCCTCTCAACAATTAAGAGATCCATTTGAAGAACACGGGGACTAGTTGAAGTAAGGAGCCCCCCAATGTTCAATGTTATGGTGGGGGGCTCCTTACTTCAATTAATAGGATGAAAAATCATTTCATCTTTTTCGTTGGAACTTTCGGCGGTTCTCGAAAAAAGATAGCGAAAAAAATGATCCCTAGAGTCGAGACTAAGAGGAATGTATAAACCAATGCTTCCATAAATTTGATCATGCTTTACAATTATAGCTTCCATACCTGTTTGTTGTGGATTATCCCCTGGATAAAGAAATACGAACAAGAGTCAATGAAAAGATTAAAGAAAAGATGCCAATTTATATTTCCACATTAATCTATTCTATATCAACTCAAAAAAGATAAGAGAGAAATCGTGTATTAGACTACCTGTCTTCTTGTCGTTGGATCTCCAAGTTTTTGGAATGCTCCAAATTCCACTTGAGCATCCAAATCCGGGTCAATACCAGCAAAAACATCCCTAAACAAGGTTCTAGCACCATGCCAAATGTGTCCGAAGAAGAAGAGCAGAGCAAACGATGCATGCCCAAAAGTAAACCAACCCCTTGGACTGCTACGAAAAACACCATCTGATTTCAAAGTAGAACGATCTAATTCAAAAATTTCACCTAATTGAGCACGTCTCGCATATTTTTTCACAGTCGCAGGATCACTATAAGTCACTCCATTAAGTTCGCCACCATAGAACTCAACAGTTACACCGACTTGTTCGACACTATACTTCGATTCTGCCCTTCTAAACGGAACATCGGCCCTAACAATTCCGTCTCCGTCTACCAAAACAACCGGAAATGTTTCAAAAAAAGTAGGCATACGGCGTACAAAAAGTTCACGCCCTTCTTTATCTCTAAAAATAGGATGCCCTAACCAACCAACAGCTATTCCATCCCCGTTGTCCATTGATCCTGCTCTGAACAACCCCCCTTTTGCCGGATTATTCCCGATGTAATCATAAAAAGCTAATTTTTCGGGAATTTTAGACCAAGCTTCTGATAAACTTTGATTTTGAGCTAATCCCGCGCCAACTCTTCGATATATTTCTTGCTGGAAATATCCCTGATCCCATTGATACCGGGTGGGACCAAATAATTCACTAGGGGTAGTTGCTGAACCATACCACATAGTTCCCGCAACAACAAAAGCGGCAAAAAAGACAGCAGCGATACTACTGGAAAGCACGGTTTCAATATTTCCCATACGTAATCCTTTATACAGCCGTTGGGGTGGACGAACACTAAGATGAAATAGGCCGGCTAATATGCCTAAAGTGCCCGCTGCAATATGATGAGAAGCTATTCCTCCCGGAATAAAAGGATCAAAACCTTCTACCCCCCACGCTGGATTTACAGGTTGTACCTTTCCGGTTAGTCCATAAGGATCGGACACCCATATTCCAGGACCGTACAATCCTGTTACATGAAATGCGCCAAAACCAAAACAAGCCAACCCTGAAAGAAATAAATGAATTCCAAAAATCTTGGGCAAATCCAAAGAGGGTTTTCCTGTACGTTCATCACAAAATATTTCTAAATCCCAATACACCCAATGCCAGATAGCCGCTAAGAAGCACAACCCAGAAAACACAATATGTGCACCGGCCACACCTTCGTAACTCCAAATACCCGGATTCATTATAGTTCCCCCTGTAATACTCCAACCGCCCCATGACTTGGTTATTCCTAAACGAGTCATAAACGGTATAACGAACATACCTTGTCTCCACATTGGATCAAGAACGGGATCAGAGGGATCAAAAACCGCTAATTCATATAGAGCCATCGAACCAGCCCAACCAGCAACTAAGGCTGTATGCATTATATGGACAGAAAGCAAACGACCGGGATCATTCAATACGACGGTATGAACACGATACCAAGGTAAACCCATGGAAATACCTCTTTATCAATAAAAAATAGACACTATGTAACTTTATTGCATTAACAAAAACTATGCTATGAACCTCCCCTTTTTGGAATTATCTTCACGAAAGGAGTAATCTTTATTCTATTCTTTTTTTTTAGTAAAAACGGAACAATTTGGTTCCTAGTAAGAAAGAGAAGCAGATCTATTCTATACCCGATAAGGAACAATACGCAATGGGGTTAATCCCATTTTCGATCAACAAATGCATCTATATTTAGGAATCATTCAAAAGAACTATTCGGAATCGTAAACATTTTGATCGATTTATGACTCAAAGATGATAAAAGACAATATTATTAAGCCAATAAACGCATTGTTACGCTTCCATATCAAAGTCCAATATAGTACTTAATTCTTTTTTCTTTCATTTTATGCCTATTGGTGTTCCAAAAGTACCTTTTCGAAGTCCTGGAGAGGAAAATGCCTCTTGGGTTGACTTATAGTGCGACTTGTCAGATATATTGGGTCATATGGGATTTCCCCCGTTCTCTCCCCCGATTGAGATATCCTATCTTTCGGCCAAAAAAGATTGAATTACTAATAATTTGGAACGTGAAATGCAATTCGATTTGAGGGATATTCAAATTCATATTAGCAATTAGAATAATTTATGGTTGGATTTTTTGGAACACTAAAATGAAGTTTTCATAAGTAAAGTATTAAGGCGCCCTTTAGAAAAAAACATTTTTTTTTGATTTTTTATTTATTACTACGTATACCCATAGATAATAAAAGATTATTATTGAATAATATTCAATATATTTGAGAGTAATAGTAATCTCAAACTTTTCACTTTAAACGAATCCAGCGAGGAAAGAAATAAATACATGTTTAATATTTTGCATTGATAGAAGATATGAAATCAATTGAAAAAAAAATGAAGTTGTAAAAAAAAGACGTAATATTATTGACATTTGTCCTATATGTGCAAATCAAAATTGGGCAGATTTTTACTCGGAGTAGAGCATAAACCTAAAAGAATTGAAAAGACCTTTTCAGGAACAAGAAAAGAACATCGTGATTAAAATGAAATCGCGAAGAAGCAATGCATCAATGATAAGTTAATTCGATATGTGTTTAATCTTAATGTATTTTTTTTTGAGAGGGAAGGGACCCAAAACGAACTCATTTCGTTCTTGAAAAAATGAAGAAAATTCGTTTCATTAATATACGAAATTTTCGAAGAATTAAGAAACCGCTCTCAAAACTAAATAATAGATATATAACTTGTTTAATTTTAAAAAGAAAGAGGGCTGGAATCTACACATTGAGTCGTTTTTTCTCAATTTTTGTTGAACCGTATGCATCAAAAGGTGCATGTACGGCTCTTACGGGATACAAATTTGATCCTAATCAACCGACTTTATCGAGAAAGATTACTTTTTTTAGGTCAAGAGGTTAATAGCGAGATCTCGAATCAACTGATTGGTCTTATGGTTTATTTGAGTATAGAGAATGATAACAAGGATTTGTATTTGTTTATAAACTCTCCTGGCGGAGGGGTAATCTCGGGGGTCGCTATTTATGATACTATGCAATTTGTTCAACCTGATGTGCATACAATATGCATGGGATTAGCGGCCTCAATGGGATCTTTTATACTCGTCGGTGGAGAGATTACCAAACGTCTAGCATTCCCTCACGCTTGGCGCCAATGAATTTTTTACGAAAAAAAGACTATGCATGAAATTAGGAAAATTAAGTAATAATAGCATGGCACATCGAATTTGATATACGAATTTTTTTTTTCAAAACATTCAATTATATATCGAAAGAGTAGTATGAAATTAGTAGGAAGGGTCGTCCCTATTTTATCTTCGCTATTGTCGGGACCCATTTTAGCGTCACAAACCTTTTTTTTTTTATTTTTCCCACCGAAGACTTTTTAAAAATTCCGATATTTATATTTATTGATATACTTATGAATATACTTTTAAACGAGTAAAAATAAAATAAATCAAAACTTTGGGATTGCAGAATCACAGAGGAGATAAATATATAAAGCAACGGAGCCATCATAGTATTTTTGTAACTACTCTGAAATCGGAAAGGAAGGATGGTAATTGGATCGTTTGACGATGTCAATCCGATAAACCTTATATTTCTCTATATTTTCTATCTTTTTAATTGATGATTCTTTGGTGGAAGGTCAAACTGAATTCCATTCTAGAGCCGTATGCAATGCCTAAAGGATGCCCGTACGGTTGTTCTATACTTTCTTTTTTTCTTTATCTCTCATAATCGAGATAGAAGAACCTTTTGTTCCATTATCAGGGTAATGATACATCAACCTGCGAGTTCTTTTTATGAGGCACAAACAGGAGAATTTATCCTAGAAGCAGAAGAACTACTCAAATTGCGAGAAACCATTACAAGGGTTTATGTACAAAGAACGGACAAACCCTTATGGGTTGTATCCGAAGATATGGAAAGGGATGTTTTTATGTCAGCAACGGAAGCCCAAGCTCATGGAATTGTTGATCTTGTAGCAGTTGAATAAAAAATCAAACTAGCATCAAAATTGCAGTCGAGGGAATAAGTTTAAATAAATCGACAATTTTGATTTCTTTATTTAGTTATTACCGGATTCAATAATATCTTATTCATCCATTCCACGGGAATGTAATTCATAATTAGCCGGTTAGGATCAATCTAAACCAACCCATTCATTATGGATCCGATTCAACATGCCAACTATTAAACAACTTATTAGAAACACAAGACAGCCAATCCGAAATGTCACGAAATCCCCCGCTCTTGGGGGATGCCCTCAGCGACGAGGAACATGTACTAGGGTGTATGCGCGACTCGTTCAGATCATTTCTAATAGAAAGAAGGAACCCCCTTTTCCAGTATCAAAGATCAGTACTATTTTTTAATTTAAATTAAAATAGAAGAATTAAGGGGAAATCGAAGAAAGAAGTACGTACGTTCACTATATCAAACTAAAAAAGATCTATTGGATTCTTACATTAGATATGAAATTTATGGTTTGCATTGGTGCAAATTGAATTCACTCCGTTTTCAAAATTGAAGATGATAAAAAATTCCTCATTGGTAACGAATGTTTATCCATTAAGCGAGCAACTATTATTTTGAAAAAACCCAAATTGACTATGAAAAACGGACTAAGAGGGGTCAGCGACTCCAGCAAATCTTCATAATTAAATATCGTTACTGTATAAGTAGATCTCATTGTGAAAGACTTTTTACTAGATCATGGGTAGAGTAAAAGAATGTGAACTGTACAAGTTTGCAATAATATTCATTAAATGAAGTCGAAGTAAAGGACTCCGGTGTATAGAGAGGACCTCGCCGTTTTAGAAAGAACCATAGAAACGATGGAACCCACGATTTCCCTTTTATATATATAGGCATTCAACTCAAAATAATAAATTGTATTGATACTAGTATCAAAAAACGAAAACAGAAAAAATAGTCTATTAAAAGAAATTCAAATACATAGAAATGAATAGGAATCAAAAAATCGTGGGCGGGAAGGTTCGAGTAGCAAAAGCCATTGGAATTCTTATTTTATACATTGGAAGAATGCGTGTTGTTATTACTAAACTAGTCAATTCGAAAAGAATAACTGAAAGAAAGGAAATCCATTAGTTATTCATTAAGGTTTCATTTATTCAATGACCAGAATTACACGAGGATATATAGCTCGTAGACGTCGAACAAAAATTCGTTTATTTGCGTCAAGCTTTCGTGGAGCTCATTCGAGACTTACTCGAACAATTATACAACAGAAAATCAGAGCTTTGGTTTCGTCTCATCGAGATAGAGATAAGCGGAAGAGGGATTTTCGTCGTTTGTGGATCGCTCGGATAAATGCAGTAATTCGTAAGAATTTTATATACTGTAATTATAGTCATTTTCTACACAATCTGGACAAGAACCGGTTGCTTTTTAATCGTAAAATAGTTGCACAAATAGCTATATTAAATAGGAATTGTCTTTATATGATTTCTAATTCGATCAAAAATAAATAAATTCTTCAATTGTAAGGAAAAATTGGAATTGTAAGTTCGACTATTGAAAATGCAATTTTCTGGAGAATTAACTCCGGGAAAGTAGAATCAAAATTAGTATGATAAAGTCACTCAAAATGAAATGAACAACCAAACACGTCCAATAAATATCCAATACAAAAAGATTGCTTCTTCGCCGATTCTTGTTGTTTTTTTTTTACGATAAGTAGGAGAAATCCAATCTAATCTTGATTGGATTCTCGAATTCTTCGCATAAAACATCAAACTCTATTTCAGTTGTCGAATTTGAATTTGGATTCAAATTGAAGAGGAAAGTAAGCCTCCTTTTTTTATTTATTCCGGATTCTAAGACCATTAGCTCTGGCAGTCAATTCGCTTCTTTCAAATTGTTTATCATTATTTAGAAAGGGTAATAAAGATAAAATACGAGCTTGTTTTATAGCAATAGTAATTAATCGTTGTTGTTTTAAGGTCAATCTATTCACCCGTCTGGCTAATATTTTTCCTTGTTCACTAATAAATCGACTAATTAAACTCATGTTTCTATAATCAATTCGATCCCCCGATTGAATCGGGGGCAAACGCCTACGAAAAGATCGTTTTGATTTCCGAAAGAGTCGCTTGGATTTTTCCATACTTTGTTTATTCCTTATCTCGAAAATACTATTTCAATCCGATCCAAAATAATTTTTTTTTCAAAAAAGATTGTTTTTTTTTTTTTATTTTGAGTTAATTTAATTCTGTTAACTCAACTATTCAAATCTAGAATAATAGGGTCTCTCAAATAGAGAATATGTCCTTTTTTTTTCCTGATATAAGAGTGATACACAAATAAAAATAACTTGGAGTTGTTTTATTTCTTTATCTCCCCGTGACTCGTATGTTTGTAACAATAGGGACAGAATTTTCTCAATTCCAAGCGACTCGGCGTATTGTGTCGATTCTTTTGAGTAATATATCTGGAAATCCCTCTTGATTCCTTATTAAGTCCGTTTCGAAGACAATTGCTACATTCCAAAATCACTGTTACTCGGGCATCTTTTCCCTTGGCCATGACCCTCCTTTAGTTTGAGTTTTTGATTCAATCAACTCTTCTTATTTGCTATTCTTGAAGTAACTAGCAAAACGAAAAATAAATATAAAAAGTTGCTAAGTTGAAATTATGAAAGATTTCGTTCCAATCACAATACAATATAATAGAGTAAGAAATATTAAATAGAATATAGAATTTCGAATTCATTTTTCCAGTTAAAGTGGAAGAAGGAATTCAAACTCTATTGAATTTAGCTATATTGAATTCGATTCGAAGTATAGTATATAGTACACTATTTCACTTTCCTATCTTGGATTCCAGTTTTTTTCCTAGACCCCTTTCTGTTCTCACTCTCTATTTTGTCTCTAAGTATCTAATTGAATTTTTGATAATTCAAAAAAGAGGGGAAGGGATTAGTCATAGATTTTTTTATAATATCTCTAATCTTTTTCACCCCTTCCCATGTTACTAACTAAACTAGTATGAAAAAAAAGGAAATGTCAACGCATCCGGGAATAAACGATTGATCTCTATCAACAAACTCGCTAAAGACCCGAACCAGAGAGTACTTAGTACCGGTGCCACGGAAAGATAGGTTTTTAGATCTCGCATTTTTAATCCTCCTTCTTTATGTTTTAATGTTTTATTAAAATATCTACTGGTAATACATATCGGATATGGAAGTATTTGAGATTCCTTTGTATTTTACACGGGATTCCTAATTTCCATGATTGATTTAAGAGAATAAAAAAGAGATAAGATTCTACCTTTCTAAAAATAAAAAGGACCTTTCTTCCCCTCCCCCCCAGTATTCCCTCATTCTTTTTTACGATATCAGTTTGTTTGATATTTCTATGTATATCAGTATCTTATTCTAATAATAGAATATATGTTCTATTCTTTGAATAATATTATATTCATATTATATTCATACGAGATTTTCTCATAGATATGAGTTAAAAGAAAAAAATAAATATCAAGAAAACTTGTCTATGTTCCTAGATTAATAGGAATGGACGGAATGGAAAATAAGGTTTTTGAAAACAAGACGGGGATTCTCTACAATGACAATGTAGACCACTTGAAAGAAAGGGATGTAGCGCAGCTTGGTAGCGCGTTTGTTTTGGGTACAAAATGTCACGGGTTCAAATCCTGTCATCCCTACCTGTAACTTCTCTTATGAGAAGTAACAAGGAATCAATTTGAATCGATTCAAATCACACAGACATTTTTTTTTGTTATTCTCTAAGATATTCTAGGTATTCAAGATAACATTAGATAAGATTAGAGTGGGGGACAAAAAAAATCCTCTTCGTGGCTGTTAACTATTGCGATAAGAAGACTTTTTATAAGAAATAATAAAGCGCTCTTAGTTCAGTTCGGCAGAACGTGGGTCTCCAAAACCCGATGTCGTAGGTTCAAATCCTACAGAGCGTGATTCTGGGCTTGATTAATCTGAGAATTATATGCAAATTCAAATAATTGAGCAGAACAGTAATCTGAATTTGACCCCCTGTTAATTTTTTTTTAGAAAAGAGGAGGTCAAATTATCAAAAAAACTGTTAATTAATCAAAGGTCTAACTGATCACCCCGTCTGTATTGTAAATATGCAGTTACAAATAATCCCGCTAAAGTAATAGGAATTAGACCTAAGACAATTCCAAATAGAAAAACTTCAATCATTTCGATTTTTTTCTTAAAATAGGAAGGAAAAAAGAGAGGTACTATCTATCACGAAATATTAATTCGTAGTGCCGGGGAATCTCAATGACCAATAATTGTAAATACATCCGGTAATGAACTATAGAATCTCGAAGTACCGGAGAAAGATTTCTTTTTCGTTTTATGAGTTGGGCTCATTCAATTAATTTCAAATCAATCCTATCTTGTTGAGACTAATAAAGAGAGCTGAGGTTATAGTTAAAGCTGCTAGTAGAAAACCAAAATAACTAGTTATAGTAAGCATGAAGGGTCTAAATGAAATATGTTCTTTTTCTACATATGTTTAGAAAACATTTCCCTAAGTTTGAAGATAAGACGATAAGAAAAAATAGCAATTGAAACGAAAAAGAATAAGTTCAATTATAAGTTGTTAATGCATGAAGCAGTCATTACACTACTAACAAAAGACTAAGGGAAGTAGAGTCTAAAAGGGGATAAGTTAATCATTTTGAGCATCTACTCTATTTTTAGTTTGTCGATCTTTTATTTTATCCTATTTATCAAATTGATTTATTAAAATAAAGTAAAATAAAGAGTGAATTTAGACGTTATAATATCCCCTTTCTCTTCTTTGAAGAAATTATGTGAATGAACCCAGTACTAAACTAATAAATAAGCAAAAAGAAATCAAATTGATTCAAATAAAATGAAAATAAACAAATCAAATAAGGTAGTCAAATTCCATTCGTAGACCAGTAATCCTTATCATTTTTTTTTCTAGTTTATCGATTGTTTCCCTATTTTTTTATTCTATAATTTCGAATTTATTATGAATAAGAGAAATAGAGTTTTTTTAATCAATACTTTATACTCCTCTTACTTGTTACTGTACGAATCAGCAATTCGCTTTAAATGGAATAAACTAAAATAAAAAAAAAATATATATTTCAAGAAAACCTTTTCTACAGTTTAGAGGTATAAACAGGAAATTTTTGAATTTCGCATCAAATTGAATTGGGGAAGTGCAAATCGGATAATTTAACTGCATTTTTTTTATAAAAACTAAAAACCAACCCCTTGGATTCAAATTTTACCTAACGTAAGTTTTCCGGTTCGAAACCAATAATAATATAATAGAGAGAAATAAACCTTATAGAAATGTATATAATTTCATCTCAAATCATCAATTCAGACTTCTACATTGACAAGGAGAAGAAAAAACAAATTATCTACTAGTCCGTCATTTACATACTGATTCAAATTGCGTTGCTGTCTTAGAGGAAGGATAGCTATACTGATTCGGTATACTCGAAAAAAGCCCTTGGTACAACATTGACGATCTAACAAGGATGAAAAAACGGTAGTGAATTTCCATTTACTGATATCATCTTTTACAGAATCGATCCCCCTTTAATCGTACAAGAATATGCGGAGCTCAGCATGTCTGGAAGCACAGGAGAACGTTCTTTTGCCGATATTATTACCAGTATTCGATACTGGGTTATTCATAGTATTACTATACCCTCTCTATTTATTGCGGGTTGGTTATTCGTCAGCACGGGTTTAGCTTATGATATATTTGGAAGTCCCCGCCCAAACGAATATTTTACAGAAAGTCGACAAGGAATTCCATTAATAACTGGGCGTTTTGACTCTTTGGAACAACTCGATGAATTTAGTAGATCTTTTTAGTTTTAGGAGGAACCAATGACTATAGATCGAACTTATCCAATTTTTACAGTCCGATGGTTAGCTGTTCATGGACTAGCTGTACCTACCGTTTCTTTTTTGGGATCAATATCAGCAATGCAGTTCATCCAACGCTAAACATAATCAAAATTAGAGAGATATGACACAATCAAACCCGAATGAACAAAATGTTGAATTGAATCGTACCAGTCTATACTGGGGGTTATTACTTATTTTCGTACTTGCTGTTTTATTTTCTAATTATTTCTTCAATTAATAAAAAATAAAGTAAGAGAAGAAAAGGGACTGGTAGAATATGAAATATTAATTAGGAATTTGCTTATCTCATTCGGAAGGATCGCATCTCATACTTATCTATGACTGTATGTGTCTCTAGCATGACAACTTGATGAAATGGCGGAGGAAGCAAGATAAATGGCCGATACTACTGGAAGGATTCCTCTTTGGATAATAGGGACTGTAACTGGTATTCTTGTGATTGGTTTAATAGGTATTTTCTTTTATGGTTCATACTCAGGGTTGGGCTCATCTCTGTAAGAATCGAAAAAAATCTAATAATCGGATGAACTGAGTTGGAGACATGAAAGCTTAAGAACTCAAGGGATCCCTTGAGTTCTTAAGCTTTCATAATAGAATATATTATTGTTATTTCAATTTGAAAATTTCAATTCTATTTGAAAAATGTCATTCATTGATATTGATTTTGAACATCTAGTATTGAAGCATAGTATCTATCTGTCAAAGTTAGACTGAAATTACTTGATTTCGTTTTTCTAAATGAACCAATTATAATATATCTATTTGACGAGTACAGATATTATTCAAATCCTTTCTTTTCTAATAAACCTCCATTAAGTTCTATTGTCTCCAAAAATTGCGCTCTATTTTTTGATTGCTCACTACTCTAATCTATATTTTAATTAAATATAGAAATAGAAGAAACAAAAAGGTTCTGAGAAATCCGTAAAAAAATAGAAAATAAGATTAAGAATAGTTATCTTAGACGAACGGGATCAAAAACTATTCTTGTTGTCGTCACAAGAAAGAAATGTGCAAAATTTCTTTCTTGTGACGACAACAAAAGAATAAACTAAGAAAATAAACGCTTTCTATTCTGCACTTACTTATTATCTGAAGTTTAGTATTCTGTATTCGATGAAATTTTCTCTTTTATTAGAATAGAAAACTATTAAGACAGTCTCTAATAAGAGTAAGAGAGTCACTCGGTTTAATTTTGATTGAAAAAAAAAAACTAAGAGATAAAGTCAAAAAAATTTCGTTATAATATTCTTACTATGAATAGGAATAGAGTAGAAGTAACTCCCAATGACTTCGAAACAAGAAAAAATGGGTTCATAATTTTTGATCAGGCAGAACACCAATAAGAATTGGATTCCTTTTCCTTTCCGAAGTTGAGATGTATAAATTTGCAAATCTAAAAATTCATTTCGGATAATTGAACCTTCTCAAACTGTTTCTTCTTTAGAACCAAAAAGATTTGTGCTAAAATAACCGATGCCAGGAAGAACAAAAGACCTTGGACACGTAATGGATCTTGAAGTACTATTTCAGCATCCCCTTGACCAAATCCACCCACATTAGGATTACTCGTTAATGGCTGATCAACTTTGATAGATTCGCCCTCTGAAACGAGAAGCTCTGGCCCTGGAGGAATAATATCAACCAATTGACGCCCATCTACCGTATCCGCTATAGTTATTTCATATCCCCCCTTTTCTTTTCGTATGATTTTACTTACTCTACCAGCCGCTGTAGCGTTATAAACCGTATTGTTACTCTTGTTCCCGTCGGGATAAATTTGACCCCTTCCTCTGTTCCCCCCCACATATATGGGATATTTTAAGAAGTGAACATCTTTATTATTAGCGGGATCCGGGGAAAGAATAGGAAAAGTTATTTCACTATATTTCTGACCAAGAATAGGACCTATAACAAGAATATTTTTTTTAGTGGGTCGATAGCTCTGAAAAGAAAGATTGCCTATCTTTTCTTTCATCTCGGGTGAAATACGATCTGGAGGTGCTAATTCAAATCCTTCAGGTAAAATAAGAACAGCACCCACATTCAAACCCCCCCTTTTTCCATTAGCAAGAACTTGTTTCACTTGCGTATCATAAGGAATTCGAACAACTGCTTCAAATACAGTATCAGGAAGTACTGTTTGCGGAATCTCAATATCCACGGGCTTATTAGCTAAATGGCAATTGGCACATACAATACGCCCGGTTGCTTCGCGCGGATTTTCATAACCCTGCTGAGCAAAAATGGGATACGCATTTGAGATAGATGCTTGAGTGATGATATATATCATAAACGATACGAAAATAGATCGAATAATTTCTTTCTTTATCGTGATCCAAGAAAAAAAAAGGTTATTTTGAATTTGCATAGTCCAATCATTGATCCCAAAAATTTATACAATAAAATGAGGTAGGTCACTCGGATAGTTCCCTATCCACAAGTCTGCTATTTACGTAAATTCTTTTACTCGAATATTTTATATTCGAGGGGAAATCCCCGTAGGTTCGAAGGAGTGGGTACGTCTTAAAATGCTTTGCTTATGTTCAAAGTACGAAATATTCGAGTTGGATCAGTCATTCATTGAATGATAAATCACTACAAGTGATGGAGATAGACGATTTAAATAACGGAAGATCCAATATTTAAAAATGGTGTCTATAATCACTGGAAAAGTCGAAACAAGGCCAGATATAATTTTCTCATTATGAACAAATCCAAAATCTTTGTAGACATAGCCAATCATTAGTTCCCAACCATGGGGCGAATGGAATCCGATACATAAATCAGTTAATAAAAGAATAGAAAAAGCTTTTATTGTGTCACTTAAATTATATATAAATTCTTGAACCCAAGAGTTAAGAATAAGAAGTTCTTTATTACCTAGAATTGAATAAGCACTAAAAATAATGAAACAGATGATATTTGTCGAGAAGTGCAAAATCATATGGATATGATCCTCATTGTTTATCTTTATCAATTGGATCCTTTCTTTGTGGATTCCTATCTGAGCCCTTTGAAACCCTATTTCCGGGTATTCTTTTATTATTTCGTCCAATAGGAAGAGTTCTTCTAATTCGATGAATTTTTCTATAATACTCTTTTCGTGAATAGAAGTCAAAAAAGTTTCGGATTGTGTAGTATTCCACCAATCAGTAACCCAAGATTCAACACTTTTATTAAATGAAAGAGAAACCCACCAAGGCAAAAATACTATAGATATAACAGAAAGAAAAGGGAGAAATGCTTTATTTTTTTCCATTTTTTTGAATTGCTAATGAACTCGCCTCATTCTTCGAATCTATGCGCTGCGATCTACTATTTTTATCAAACATAAGTCCTATTCTAAGGCATCGAACCCCGGAATCTATTCCTTTTTTTTTTGATTTCCCATTCATTGATTATGAATCTAGAAAGAATATAGAATAAGAAAGAGTCGACTTTAAATGACGAAATAATAAAAATCTTGTTTACAGATAATCTAATGGATCCAATTTGAAATTGCTTCGCGTTCTCGATGAATGCTAAAGCGAAACTAAAAAAAAAAACAAACATTTCAAGGAAGAGTATTCCGATTTCGACTTAAAAGAACTCCCCGTTCTTTTTTTCTTTATCGAAATATTTTGATTTGCTATTTCATTTCAAAATACTTCAATTGGTACGCGCAAAAAATAGGCCAATTTCGCAGCTTTTTGCTCAATTTCACCCAGGGTCAAATTCTCATCAGTACGCGTCAATGGAATGGCTCCCTGTCCTTTGATTTCCATATAAAGGAGACGACGAGGATAAATGCCCTCTTTAACTTCTATTCTGATCGACTGAATATCCTTCATACGGAATCGTACGAAGATGCGACGCTTTTTCCCAGGAAATCCCCAACGAAAAATACACACTATTCCTTCTTTTAGATCGAATCGATCATAGCCACTCCCCACATTCCACGAAATTGTACACCACAAATAGGAACTAATAAAGAGACCCGCGATCCCGTAGAAGGACATCACGATCCCTTGTGGAAAAAAAACGATTTGCTGATATGAAACTAAAGATATAAAATTCTTACCGAGATAGCTGGAAATTCCAACTAAGACGAATCCTAATGAACCTAAAAAAAGGATCAAGGCCCAGAAGAAATTACTTAGTTTTCGAGACCCCACTATACGTTCTATCCATATATGTTCGGATCGACAACTCATATTAAATCTAGGTGCATTTTTGTTTTTATTGGAATGGAGAAACTTTTTGTTTCCGAAGTAACTCTCATCAACTAGTGCCATTCGCATGGAACCCTTTCCTTTAGGAATAATCGGAGTAATTCGTCGAATGGGTTAGGTATAAAATAAAAGAATATCCCTTTTTTAGGATCTTCTCGAAATATCTACATACATATAGATAGATCGACTTTCCGTTTCAGGCATCCGCCTCGATTCCAATCTATTTGGAAATAATTCGAAACTTATTTCCCTATAATTGTTTGGATATTTCGAGCATCTATTTACGGATATATAAGAGCTGCTTCATTTATGCCCCTATGTTATGGTATAACATACTCTACTAAATGCACATCTGTATTAGCTATATCTAAGTCTTGAAAAAAAAATGGATGAGATTTGAACCCGTAAGATCTAAGAAATCTTGTTTTTTTGAACATGAAGAAATAAAGACGCCATTGCAATTGCCGGAAATACTAGTCCTACTAACGGCACAAAAATAGAAGGTAAGCTATTGAGAGTTGTCATAGAATGGGTACCTCGATTGAATATTTAGACCTGTTTTTACTATAAACATATCTTATACTAATTCTTAGTAGTATTCTATACTACTTAGTATATCGAAGTGAGTATTCTATATAATAGAAATAATAATAATAGAATAGAAAGAAAATTCTATATATTCTATATATCTTATTATCTATTATTATCAACTAGAAATCAAAATGAAATCGAAAATAGAGAAATTCACGAGATTAAATAAATAGAAATTAATTCAATACAATATTATCTTATTTCTCTTTCGATATGAAAGATCTAAATATATGGATGATAATCCAGTCTTGTCTTAAAATTTAATTCAATTCCAATTTTGATATTCAATTTTATTTCGAGTTCAAATTAATATCAAAATCGAAATAAAGAGTTTCTTCCGAATTGAATTTCATAAACTATTCTGTTAGAATTTTGAATTCAATCCAATAACACCAGTTTTTAGTAAAAAAATAGGGGCTTAGGGGGAGATTCGAGTAGAAAGAAAAGATACTCTATATCGATATTTTCTCTATTTGAATTCGCGATACATACGCAACAAGAAGGGACGACGACCTTCGGTTTCTTTTTCTTGCCTAATTTGAATTTCGCAGAAAAAATAATTTTCTTTTTTACTTCTGTTGTTAAAAGAGGTTTCTTTCCCGACCCCTAATCAGGAAGACCATTAAAAAATAAAGAATTTTTTTGAGAATTCTTTATAAAAAGAAAAATGGATTTTGACTTTGATTCCGATAAACTATCTATTAGTTTTGCTCGCTACAAGGAAAAAAAGGAACTAAAAAAGACATGAATTTAGGATCCGGTTAATTGAATTTTACTTCCAAGGAAAAAAGGAGTGAAGCCTAAATAACTCACTCAGAACACCTTTTAAAGGATTACGTGGTACGATTGAATCGAATAAGCCCTTATGGAATAAATATTCAGCCACTTGGGAATCCTCGGGTACTGTCTTATTCAATGTTTGTTCAATTACTCTTTTACCTGCGAATGCAATGTATGCATTAGGTTCGGCGATAATGATATCGCCCAGCATTCCAAAACTAGCCGTCACCCCACCCGTAGTGGGAGATGTAAGGATTGATACATAGAATAACTTTTTATGGGATTGATAATCATACAAAGCAGCCGATATTTTAGCCATTTGCATTAAGCTCAAACTTCCTTCTTGCATACGTGCTCCTCCCGAAGCACATACTAGAATAAGAGGTAATAATTTTTGGGTAGCATACTCGATTAAACGCGTGATTTTCTCGCCTACTACGGATCCCATACTACCCCCCATAAACTGAAAATCCATAACTCCAATTGCTATGGAAATGCCGTTTAGTCGACCTGTGCCTGTTTGAACAGCTTCAGTTAAGCCTGTCTTTCTTTGATAAGAATCAATACGATCTTTATAAGGTTCCTCCTCGGAATGAAATTCAATAGGATTCAGAGAAACCATGTCTTCATCCATAGGATTCCAAGTCCCTCGATCAATCGAAAGTTCGATTCGGTCTGAACTATTCATTTTCAAATGATATCCACATTGTTCACAAATATTCATTTTTGACTGAAAAAATTTCTTATAATTTAATTCATAACAATTTTCACATTGAACCCACAAGTGCCTATATTTTTGAGTCAAATTGAAATCAGTAGAATTTTCACTTATAGTGAAATCAATACCATTCTTGCTCGTTCTTATATTGGGCTTACCCCTTTCATTACTCTTT